TGGGCTTGTTAATCGATTCATAACCTTTCGAGTACAACCAATATCTATTAGAACCCCCTTTACTTGCAGGAGTACATCTTGGATCTGTCGATTATGTTATGGCCGTAGTCCCACTCATGGCGACTTGGTCGAATTGGGAGAAGCAGTAGGTATTATTGCGGGTCAATCTATTGGGGAACCCGGGACTCAACTAACATTAAGAACTTTTCATACCGGTGGAGTATTTACAGGTGGTACTGCAGAACATGTACGAGCTCCTGATAATGGAAAAATAAAATTCAATGAAGATTTGGTTCATCCCACACGTACACGTCATGGGTATCCTGCTTTTCTATGTTATATAGACCTATATGTAACTATTGAGGGTCAAGATCTTCTACATAATGTGAATATTCCACCAAAAAGTTTGATTTTAGTTAAAAATGATCAATATGTAGAATCAGAACAAGTGATTGCTGAGATTCGCGCCGAAGCATCCACCTTGAATTTTAAAGAGAGAGTTCGAAAACATATTTATTCTGACTCAGAGGGAGAAATGCACTGGAGTATCGCTGTGTACCATGCACCCGAATATACATATGGTAATGTTCATCTCTTACCAAAAACAAGTCATTTGTGGATAGTATCTGGAGTTCCGTACAGATCCAGTATAGTCCCTTTTTCGCTCCACAAGGATCAAGATCAAATAAATATTCATTCTCTTTCTGCCGAACGAAAATATATTTCTAACCCTTCAGTGACTAATGATCAAGTGAGACACAAATCGTTTAGGTCGGATCCTTCTGGTAAAAAGGAGGAGTGGGTTCTTGATTATTCAGGACCTGATCGAATCATATGTAATGTTCATTGTAATTTCATATATCCCCCCATTCTCGACGATAATTCTGATTTATTGGCAAAGAGGCGAAGAAATAGATTCATCATTCCATTACAATCTAATCAAGAAAAAGAACTAATACCCCGTTCGGGTATCTCGATTGAAATACCCATAAATGGTCTTTTCCGTATAAATAGTATTCTTGCTTATTTCGATGATCCCCGATACAGAAGAAAGAGTTCAGGAATTACTCAATATGGGACTATAGAGGTGGATTCAATCGTCAAAAAAGAGGATTTGATTGAGTATCGAAGAACAAAAGAATTTAGGTCAAAATACCAAACGAAAATAGATCGATTTTTTTTCATTCCCGAGGAAGTGCATATCTTACCCGGATCTTCTTCTATAATGGTACGGAACAATAGTATCATTGGAGTAGATACACGAATTACTTTCAATATAAGAAGCCGAGTAGGCGGATTGGTCCGAGTGGAGAAAAAAAAAAAAAAGATTGAACTCAAAATATTTTCTGGGGATATCTATTTTCCTGGAGAGACAGATAAGATATCCTGGCACAGCGGCATCTTGATACCACTAGGAACGGGAAAAAAAAATTCTAAGGAATCAAAAAATTGGATCTATGTCCAACGGATCACACCCACCAAAAAAAAGTATTTTGTTTTGGTTCGACCCGTAGTCACATATGAAACGGCGGACGGGCTAAATTTAGCAACGCTTTTCCCCCAGGATCCCTTGCAGGAAAGGGATCATGTGCAACTTCGAGTTGTCAATTATATCCTTTCTGGAAATGGTAAACCAATTCGCGGAATTTCTCATACAAATATTCAATTAGTTCGAACTTGTTTAGTATTGAATTGGGACCAAGACAAAAAGGGTTCTTCCATAGAGGAGGTTCATGCATCCTTTGTTGAGGTAAGGGTAAATGATCTGATTCGAGATTTCATAAGAATGGACTTAGTGAAGTCCCTCATTTTGTATACCAGAAAAAGGAATGATCCGGCAGGATTAATTCCCGCTAATGGATCAGATCGTACCAATCTCAATCCTTTTTATTCCAAGGTAAGGATTAAACAATCACTTACCTGGCATCAAGGAACTATTCGTACGTTGGTGAATAGAAATAAGGAATGCGAATCTTTGATAACTTTGTCATCATCTAATTGTTCTCGAATAGGTCCACTCAACGATTTGAAATATAACAACAATGTGACAAAAAAATCAAATAAAAGGGATCCACTACTTCCAATTAGGAATTCGTTGGGTCCTTTAGGAATTGTCCCTAAAATTACGAATTTTTTTTCATTTTACTATTTAATAACTCATAATCAGATCTTGGTAAATAAACATTCGCTGCTTGACAATTTAAAACAGACTTTCCAAATACTTAAATATTATTTAATGGATGAAAATGGGAGGATTTATAATCCCAATCCATCCAGTAACATGATTTTTCATCCATTCAATCGGAATTGGTATTTTTTCCATCACGATTATTGTGAAGAAACATCGACGATAATTAGCCTTGGACAGTTTTTTTGTGAAAATGTATGTATATCTAAGTATGGACCACATCTAAAATCGGGTCAGGTTCTAATTGTTCATGTTGACTCTTTAGTAATAAGATCTGCAAAGCCCTATTTGGCTACTCCAGGAGCAACCGTTCATGGCCATTATGGGGAAATCCTTTACGAAGGAGATACCTTAGTTACATTTATATATGAAAAATCGAGATCTGGTGATATAACGCAAGGTCTTCCAAAAGTAGAACAAGTGTTAGAAGTTCGTTCGATTGATTCAATATCAATGAACTTAGAAAAACGGGTTGAAGGTTGGAACGAACGTATAACAAGAATTCTTGGGATTCCTTGGGGATTCTTGATTAGCGCTGAGCTAACCATAGCGCAAAGTCGTATATCTTTGGTTAATAAAATTCAAAAAGTTTATCGATCCCAGGGAGTGCAGATACATAATAGGCATATAGAAATTATTGTACGTCAAATAACATCAAGAGTGTTGGTTTCAGAAGATGGAATGTCTAATGTTTTTTCACCAGGTGAATTCATTGGATTGTTGCGAGCGGAACGAACGGGGCGCGCTTTGGAAGAAACGATCTGTTACCGAGCCGTCTTATTGGGCATAACGCGAGCGTCTCTGAATACTCAAAGTTTCATATCTGAAGCGAGTTTTCAAGAAACTGCTCGAGTTTTAGCAAAAGCCGCTCTACGAGGTCGTATCGATTGGTTGAAAGGCCTGAAAGAAAATGTTGTTCTGGGGGGTGTGATACCCATTGGTACCGGATTCAAAGGATTAGTGCACCGTTTAAGCCAACACAGCAACATTTCTTTGGAAATCGAAAAGAAGAATCTATTCGAGGGGGGCATCAGAGATATTTTGTTCCACCACAAAAAATTATTGGATTCTTGCATCTCCAAAAATTTCCACGATACAACGATACATCAGAACAATCATTTACAGGATTTACTGATTCCTAAGAGCGATCATCCTTTTAATTTATAATTTAACTTTAACTAGCCGGTCCCTTCTTTTGTTAAAAAAAAATGAATAGAAAGGAATTAATGGCTTGGACCATGTATTACCGCTCAATCTCCGGTAGAAAGGTTCCATCGGAACAATTTTTTCAGGGTACCTCGTAAAAAAAAAGAGGAAGTGTGGGGAGAAATGACAAGAAGGTATTGGAACATAAATCTGGAAGAAATGATGGAAGCAGGAGTTCATTTTGGTCATGGTACTAGGAAGTGGAATCCTAGAATGGCACCTTACATCTCTGCAAAGCGTAAAGGTATTCATATTACAAATCTTACTAGAACTGCTCGTTTTTTATCAGAAGCTTGTGATTTAGTTTTTGATGCAGCAAGTAGGGGAAAACAATTCTTAATCGTTGGTACAAAAAATAAAGCAGCTGATTCAGTAGCATCGGCTGCAATAAGGGCTCGATGTCATTATGTTAATAAAAAATGGCTCGGTGGTATGTCAACAAATTGGTCCACTACAGAAACAAGACTTCATAAGTTCAGGGACTTGAGAGCAGAACAAAAGACGGGAAGACTCAACCGTCTTACGAAACGAGATGCAGCAATGTTGAAGAGACAATTATCTCACTTGCAAACATATCTGGGTGGCATCAACTATATGACGGGGTTGCCTGATATTGTAATCATCGTTGATCAGCAAGAAGAATATACGGCTCTTCGAGAATGTGTTACTTTGGGAATTCCAACAATTTGTTTAATCGATACAAATTGTGACCCAGATCTTGCAGATATTTCGATTCCAGCCAATGATGACGCTATAGCTTCAATTCGATTAATTCTTAACAAATTAGTATCTGCAATTTGTGAGGGTCGTTATAGCTATATAAGAAATCGTTGATTAATAATAAGATAAGTCAATTACTTCGTCAATTCCATCGATTTATGGAATCGGTTACTATACTATATCCATCCTGAATATAAAAGATAAAAATTCCCGGGGATATTATGTAATTACTTGGTATCCGAAATATACAGTTAAAGTAGGCGAATCGATAAAGAGATAATTGAATCAAAATAATTCCTTTTTAAGTTCTATTTCTGTCAGAGGGCAAGCAATATGAATGTTCTACCATGTTCCATCAACACATTAAAAAGGTTATACGATATATCCGGTGTAGAAGTAGGCCAACATTTCTATTGGCAAATAGGAGGTTTCCAAGTCCATGCCCAAGTACTTATTACTTCTTGGTTCGTAATTGCTATCTTATTAGGTTCTGCTACTATAGCTGTTCGGAATCCACAAACCATTCCAACCGACGGTCAGAATTTCTTCGAATATGTCCTTGAATTCATTCGAGACTTGAGCAAAACTCAAATTGGAGAAGAATATGGTCCATGGGTTCCTTTTATTGGAACTATGTTCTTATTTATTTTTGTTTCCAACTGGTCGGGTGCTCTTTTACCTTGGAAAATAATACAGTTACCTCATGGGGAGTTAGCCGCACCCACGAATGATATAAATACTACTGTTGCTTTAGCTTTACCTACGTCAGTAGCCTATTTCTATGCAGGTCTTACAAAAAAAGGATTGGGTTATTTCGGTAAATATATTCAACCAACTCCAATACTTTTACCAATTAACATCCTAGAAGATTTCACAAAACCCTTATCGCTTAGTTTTCGACTTTTTGGTAATATATTGGCTGATGAATTAGTAGTTGTTGTTCTTGTTTCTTTAGTACCTTCAGTAGTTCCTATACCTGTCATGTTCCTTGGATTATTTACAAGTGGTATTCAAGCTCTTATTTTCGCAACTTTAGCCGCGGCTTATATAGGGGAATCCATGGAGGGGCATCATTGACTATCTTTCAAAATATGCTTTTTTATTTATCCCAACGCAATGTATTGTATAGGCGGTTCAAATAAGCTATTTTGGAACAGAATAGATACAAGGATATATATGATTTAGAGTACTAGTAAAAAAGATTACGATATTTTGGAATTCAATTGTCAACAAAAAGGAATGAACGAGATCTAAAGGATCTTTTTCCTAAGATTTCCGTTGGGGCCACTTATGTCATACTCCCCAATATTCGATTTCTATTTGTTCAGTCAATCACAATATTGATTACGATTCATACCTAATCATAATTTGGATAAGATAAGAATTGTTATCCGGTTCCGATGTGCGATAAAAAAAATGTTCTATGAAACTATTCCCATCCCATTTCATTTGATTTCAGTCAATTCAATGATTGATCAAAATTTGAATTAATTGCATGCAATTAATTGGATTTCTAATATGGATATTGTATTGATATGGAAGGAGTCAGTCAGACTAATGAATTCGTCAGTTTGTATTCATGCTTGTATTAATGCGGGATCGGGATAATGATAAAGAAAAGGAAACCAATAATTTACAAACGAGATTCATAAAAAATGGGTTAGGGATGGGGTCAAACTGGGTATATGTTATTTCCAACTCTTCTGTATGTTTCAAAGAATGATTCTAGAATCGGGTTGAATATTAGATGTGAATTTTTTGTTTACGTTATGGAAGAAAGCCGTGTATATGTGATATTAGATATTTACTGGTTATATATGAACTATCCATATATCTTATTGACTTTTCTACCCCACCGTGAATTTAGATAGGAATTACAATAGAAGTTCTTCCGTTTCGTCTGGGCCGAATGAATAAACAGATGAAATCAAGCATAGCATATAGAAGAGAAAGAGTGCAGAATTGAAAGAATGAATGGTTCGGAACAAATAAATGAAACGGAAGAACTAGGTCCTTCTGCATTGATTATGGATTGATAAAGACTCCGTGGATAGGAAAACGCGAGATCGAAGCAGTTCTGCTTATACGATTCAATAATCTCATTACTTTAATTTGTAGTTCATAGTTATTTCGACTGGATTGGGTGGATCTTAGTAATGGAATAATAAGTCATAATTCATTGGTTGCTTGTATCATTAACCATTTCTTTATTTTTATGCGAGGAGCTTACCATGAATCCACTGATTTCTGCTGCTTCCGTTATTGCTGCTGGATTGGCTGTAGGGCTGGCTTCTATTGGACCTGGAGTTGGTCAAGGTACTGCTGCGGGCCAAGCTGTAGAAGGTATCGCAAGACAACCCGAGGCAGAGGGTAAAATACGAGGTACTTTATTGCTTAGTCTGGCTTTTATGGAAGCTTTAACAATTTATGGACTGGTCGTGGCATTAGCACTTTTATTTGCAAATCCCTTTGTTTAATCCTATAAATTTGTAAAGTTTTTTGTTTTGTCTTTCTTATTTTATTACCTTGGATTTGCCGCTTGATTTTTCGAATTATATCAAGATTTCACTCCTACAATAACGATTTCACTCCTACAATAGCTTTAACTTAGAGATAATACCCCGTGGGAAGGACTAATTTGAGGATCAGGAATTAGCGGATCCACTCGCTTTCTTCCTTCCCGTTCTCAGTCCAATGGAACCCCCTTTTTTAGGAAGCGTTGCAACAAATGAGGTATTTCGCAATTGATATGCGACCTGAGACCCAATTCTAACAAGTATTTCAATTTTCTTATTGAAATAAAAATTATTCAATTTTCAAATATTAAGAAAATTAATAAAAAAATCAATCAAATAAAAAAAAGGGCGAAGTAATACAAAAAGAACTCTGTTCGATTTAGTCAGTCAGTCCTATCTATAAGAGGAGATCCTATGAAAAATGTAACCGATTCTTTCGTTTCCTTGGGTCACTGGCCATCCGCCGGGAGTTTCGGATTTAATACCGATATTTTAGCAACAAATCCAATAAATCTAAGTGTAGTCCTTGGTGTATTGATTTTTTTTGGAAAGGGAGTGTGTGCGAGTTGTTTATTTCAAGAATAAGCTGGATCTAACCAGCTGCACTTTATTCTTTATAATTAGGAAAGAAAGGTGCACGATCTCGCGAATTACTTCTGAATAAATTCAGAAATCATATGTACGAACCATAGCATTTCGCGATTCATTGGTAAATAAACTTTGATTCTCTATCAACCAATAATATGGGACCCTAAACAAAACATGGTTAAAGCTAAATTGTTTGAAGTTCGGGCGCAACATTGGTGCTCTTTCTACCACTATATTAATTAGTATGGAGATGGTTTCAAAATGAATAGTTGCATTTTATCC